GCTAGCGTAGCTTAATACAAAGCATAACACTGAAGATGTTAAGATGGGTCCTGAGAAGCTCCGCATGCACAAAGGCATGGTCCCGACCTTATTATCAGCTCTAGCCCAACTTACACATGCAAGTCTCCGCAGCCCCGTGAATATGCCCTCAATCCCCCACCCGGGGACGAGGAGCGGGCATCAGGCACAAGATTTAGCCCAAGACGCCTAGCCAAGCCACACCCCCAAGGGAATTCAGCAGTGATAAACATTAAGCCATAAGTGAAAGCTTGACTCAGTCAGGGCTAAGAGGGCCGGTTAAACTCGTGCCAGCCACCGCGGTTAAACGAGAGGCCCTAGTTGATATTATTACGGCGTAAAGGGTGGTTAAGGAATGATGCAACAATAAAGCCGAATGGCCCTCTGGCCGTCATACGCTTCCAGGTGTCCGAAGTCCAACCCACGAAAGTAGCTTTAGCAGAGCCCACCTGACCCCACGAAAGCTGAGGAACAAACTGGGATTAGATACCCCACTATGCTCAGCCATAAACCTAGACATCCAACTACAATTAGTCGTCCGCCCGGGCACTACGAGCATCAGCTTGAAACCCAAAGGACCTGACGGTGCCTTAGACCCCCCTAGAGGAGCCTGTTCTAGAACCGATAACCCCCGTTAAACCTCACCACTTCTAGCCACCCCAGCCTATATACCGCCGTCGTCAGCTTACCCTGTGAAGGCAATAAAAGTAAGCAAAATGGGCACAACCCAGAACGTCAGGTCGAGGTGTAGCGTACGAAGCGGGAAGAAATGGGCTACATTTTCTATAAATAGAACACTACGAATAATGCAACATGAAATAGTGCTTGAAGGAGGATTTAGTAGTAAAAAGGAAGCAGAGTGTCCTTTTGAACCCGGCTCTGAGGCGCGTACACACCGCCCGTCACTCTCCCCTGTCAAAACGCAATAAAAATATATAATGCCAAAGCACTGACAAGGGGAGGCAAGTCGTAACATGGTAAGTGTACCGGAAGGTGCACTTGGATTAAACTCAGAGTATGGCTGAGCAAGTTAAGCATCTCACTTACACCGAGAAGACATCCATGCAAATTGGATTACCCTGAGCCAAACAGCTAGCCTAATCATCAATATAATTCGACAATGTTTATAACAAAACACGACCCCACCCCAAAAACTAAACCATTTTTTTACCTGAGTATGGGAGACAGAAAAGGTTCTACCAGAGCAATAGAAAAAGTACCGCAAGGGAAAGCTGAAAGAGAAGTGAAACAGTTCATATAAGCGCTAAAAAACAAAGACTAAACCTTGTACCTTTTGCATCATGATTTAGCCAGTATTTTCAAGCGAAGAGTCCTTTAGTTTGATACCCCGAAACCAGGTGAGCTACCCCGAGACAGCCTATATAACTTAGGGCTAACCCGTCTCTGTGGCAAAAGAGTGGGAAGAGCTCCGGGTAGAAGTGACAGACCTACCGAACCTGGTGATAGCTGGTTGCCTGAGAAATGGATAGAAGTTCAGCCCCGCATGCCCCAAATCAAGAACCTCTTACTTAAGATAGTCTTAAGGGAAATATGCGGGAGTTAGTTAGAGGGGGTACAGCCCCTCTAACAAAGGATACAACCTTTACAGGAGGATAAAGATCATAATATATAAAATAACCCGTTCTAGTGGGCCTAAAAGCAGCCATCTAACCAGAAAGCGTTAAAGCTCAGACGGAAAGAAGTTTATTATAACGACAAAAAATCTTATTCCCCTAATAGTATCAGGCCAATCCATGCCCACATGAAAGAAATTATGCTAAAATGAGTAACAAGAAGACCTGTTCTTCTCCAGGCACAAGTGTAAACCAGATCGGACAAACCACTGGAAATTAACGAACCCAACCAAAGAGAGTAATGTGGACAACAAAAAAATCAAGAAAACCCCACAGTTAACTATCGTTAGCCCCACACTGGAGTGCCATTTTTAAAGGAAAGACTAAAAGAAAGGGAAGGAACTCGGCAAACACAAGCCTCGCCTGTTTACCAAAAACATCGCCTCCTGCAACTAGACCAAGTATAGGAGGTCCAGCCTGCCCAGTGACTACGGGTTCAACGGCCGCGGTATTTTGACCGTGCAAAGGTAGCGCAATCACTTGTCTTTTAAATAGAGACCTGTATGAATGGCTAAACGAGGGCTTAGCTGTCTCCCCCTTCCAGTCAGTGAAATTGATCTATCCGTGCAGAAGCGGGTATAAGTATACAAGACGAGAAGACCCTTTGGAGCTTAAGGTACAAAATTCAGCCACGTTAAACAACTCAGTATAAAGACAAGAACTTAGTGGAAATGAAAATTTACCTTCGGTTGGGGCGACCACGGAGGAAAAACCAGCCTCCGAGTGGAATGGGCCAAACCCCTAGAATCAAGAGAGACATCTCTAAGCCACAGAACATCTGACCATAAATGATCCGGCTACCCAGCCGATCAACGAACCAAGTTACCCTAGGGATAACAGCGCAATCCTCTCCCAGAGTCCATATCGACGAGGGGGTTTACGACCTCGATGTTGGATCAGGACATCCTAATGGTGCAGCCGCTATTAAGGGTTCGTTTGTTCAACGATTAAAGTCCTACGTGATCTGAGTTCAGACCGGAGCAATCCAGGTCAGTTTCTATCTGTAATGCTACTTTTCCTAGTACGAAAGGATCGGGAAAGAGGGGCCCATGCTTGAAGCACGCCCCGCCCCTAATTAATGAAACCAAATAAATTAAGTAAAGGGAGGGCCAAAACCCCTGCCAGCCAAAATAAGGACATACTGGGGTGGCAGAGCATGGTAAATTGCGAAAGGCCTAAGCCCTTTAAACCAGAGGTTCAAGTCCTCTTCCCAGTTTATGCTAAACACTCTGATAACCCACTTAGTTAACCCCTTAATTTATATTGTGCCCGTGTTACTAGCAGTAGCCTTCCTCACCCTGATTGAGCGAAAAGTATTAGGGTATATACAACTGCGGAAAGGACCCAATGTAGTAGGACCCTATGGACTGCTGCAACCCATCGCCGATGGAGTAAAGCTATTTATTAAAGAGCCCGTGCGCCCGTCCACATCTTCCCCCTTTCTATTTTTAACAGCCCCAATTCTTGCACTTACCCTAGCCCTGACCTTATGGGCACCCATACCCATACCCTACCCTGTGATTGACCTAAACCTGGGGGTCTTATTTATTCTGGCCCTCTCAAGCCTCGCAGTTTATTCCATCCTCGGATCCGGATGGGCATCTAACTCAAAATATGCACTAATTGGGGCCCTGCGGGCGGTAGCCCAAACAATTTCCTACGAGGTAAGTTTAGGACTCATCCTGCTATCCGTAATTATCTTCTCTGGAGGATATACCCTTCAAACATTTAATACAGCCCAAGAAAGCATCTGACTACTTGCCCCCGCATGGCCTTTGGCCGCAATGTGGTATATCTCAACACTGGCAGAGACCAATCGGGCGCCTTTTGACTTAACGGAAGGGGAATCGGAGCTGGTCTCGGGCTTCAACGTAGAATACGCAGGGGGCCCCTTTGCCCTATTTTTTCTGGCCGAGTACGCAAATATTCTCCTAATAAACACTCTATCCGCCGTACTATTTCTAGGCGCATCACACTACCCAAATATTCCAGAATTAACCACTATTAGCCTTATGACTAAGGCTGCACTCTTATCTATTTTGTTTCTTTGGGTACGGGCCTCCTACCCCCGATTTCGATATGACCAACTCATGCACCTCGTATGAAAAAACTTTCTCCCCCTTACACTAGCTCTTGTATTATGACATGTCGCCCTACCAATTGCTATGGCGGGCCTTCCCCCACAGCTGTAGTTGAGGAACTGTGCCCGAATGCTCAAGGACCACTTTGATAGAGTGGCTAATAGGGGTTGAAGTCCCCTCAGTTCTTAGAAAGAAGGGGGTCGAACCCATGCCCAAGAGATCAAAACTCTTAGTGCTTCCTCTACACCACTTTCTAAGATGGGGTCAGCTAATTAAGCTTTCGGGCCCATACCCCGAACATGACGGTTAGAGTCCCTCCTCCATCAATGAACCCCTACGTACTTATAATTTTACTGTCCAGCCTCGGGCTAGGAACCACCCTAACCTTCGCTAGCTCTCACTGGCTACTAGCCTGAATGGGACTAGAAATTAATACCCTAGCGATTGTTCCCTTAATGGCTCAACACCACCACCCCCGGGCCGTAGAGGCAACTACGAAATACTTCTTAACCCAAGCCACTGCCGCGGCGCTGATTTTATTTGCAAGTATAACAAATGCTTGAATTACAGGGGAGTGAGACATAAACAGTATGTCAAACCCCATTGCTAGTACAATAATTATAATCGCTTTGGCCCTTAAAATTGGCCTAGCACCAATACACTTTTGAATGCCAGAGGTTTTACAAGGGCTAGATCTTCTGACCGGCCTCATTTTATCGACCTGGCAAAAACTTGCCCCCCTGGCCCTTATTATTCAGACAGCACAGGCCATCGACCCACTTCTACTAACTACGCTGGGGGTTGCATCCACCCTTGTGGGCGGATGGGGGGGTTTAAACCAAACCCAACTACGAAAGATTCTCGCCTACTCTTCTATTGCACACATGGGCTGGATAATCATTATTCTTCAATATGCCCCCCAACTTACCCTTATTGCACTAGGAACCTATATCTTCATGACCTCAGCAGCATTTCTTACCCTAAAATCAACATCGGCCACCAAGATTAATACCTTAGCAATGACTTGATCACATAGTCCGACTTTAACAGCAACTGCGGCCCTTGTATTATTATCACTCGGGGGACTACCCCCATTAACGGGATTTATACCAAAGTGATTAATTCTCCAAGAGCTAGCAAAACAAGACCTCCCTCTTACCGCTACCGTCATGGCTCTGGCCGCCCTCCTTAGCCTCTACTTCTATCTCCGACTCTGCTACGCAATAACACTCACCATTTCCCCTAATATAACCAACTCGACTGCCCCCTGACGGACCCGATCAACTCAAGGCTCCCTACCACTAGCCATCTCCACCACCCTTGCCCTCGGCCTTCTGCCTGTTACACCGGCTATTTTAATGTTAGCCACCTAGGGGCTTAGGATAACATAAGACCAAGAGCCTTCAAAGCTCTAAGTAGAAGTGAAAATCTTCTAGCCCCTGATAAGACCTACAAGACTCTATCTTGCATTTTCTGATTGCAAATCAAATGTTTTTGTTAAACTAAGGCCTTTCTAGATGGGAAGGCCTCGATCCTACAAACTCTTAGTTAACAGCTAAGTGCTCAAGCCAGCGAGCATCCATCTACTTTTCCCGCCGTAGCCTGGTAAGGCGGGAAAAGCCCCGGCAGAGTATTAATCTACGTCTTTGGATTTGCAATCCAACATGCTTCTTCACCACGGGGCTGTGATAGGGAGAGGACTTGAACCTCTGTCTTCGGGGCTACAACCCACCGCCTAGGCACTCGGCTACCCTACCTGTGGCAATTACGCGCTGATTCTTTTCTACAAACCACAAAGACATTGGCACCCTTTATCTTGTATTTGGTGCCTGAGCCGGGATAGTCGGAACTGCTTTAAGCCTCCTTATTCGAGCCGAACTAAGCCAGCCCGGATCACTCCTAGGGGACGATCAAATTTATAATGTCATCGTTACCGCCCACGCCTTCGTAATAATTTTCTTTATAGTAATACCAATTCTCATCGGAGGATTTGGAAACTGACTCGTACCTCTAATGATTGGAGCCCCTGATATGGCATTTCCCCGAATAAATAATATAAGCTTTTGACTTCTTCCCCCATCATTCCTCCTTCTGCTGGCCTCTTCTGGAGTTGAGGCCGGAGCTGGAACTGGGTGAACAGTATATCCCCCACTGGCAGGCAATCTTGCCCATGCAGGAGCATCAGTAGACCTTACAATTTTTTCACTTCATCTGGCAGGTGTTTCGTCAATTCTTGGAGCAATTAATTTTATTACTACAACCATCAACATGAAACCCCCAGCCATTTCCCAATACCAAACACCTCTGTTTGTTTGGGCTGTACTTGTAACGGCTGTGCTTCTTCTTCTATCACTACCAGTTTTAGCTGCCGGAATTACAATACTGCTTACAGACCGTAATCTTAACACCACATTTTTTGACCCGGCAGGAGGAGGAGACCCAATTCTTTATCAACATCTATTTTGATTCTTCGGCCACCCAGAAGTTTATATTCTTATTCTACCCGGATTTGGTATTATCTCACATGTCGTAGCCTACTATTCAGGTAAAAAAGAACCATTCGGATATATGGGAATGGTATGGGCTATAATAGCCATCGGCCTCCTTGGCTTCATTGTCTGGGCCCACCATATGTTTACTGTTGGAATAGACGTAGATACTCGCGCCTACTTTACATCTGCAACAATAATTATTGCTATCCCAACCGGTGTAAAAGTATTTAGCTGACTTGCCACACTTCACGGAGGCTCTATTAAATGAGAGACTCCAATGCTCTGAGCCCTTGGGTTTATTTTCCTCTTCACAGTCGGCGGACTAACAGGAATTGTTCTAGCCAACTCATCACTAGACATTGTTCTTCACGACACATATTATGTAGTTGCACACTTCCACTATGTACTATCAATAGGTGCCGTATTTGCCATTATAGCAGCCTTTGTTCACTGGTTTCCCCTATTTACAGGATATACCCTAAATGACACTTGAACAAAAATTCACTTTGGGGTAATATTTATTGGCGTAAACCTTACATTCTTCCCACAACACTTCCTAGGACTGGCAGGAATGCCACGACGGTATTCGGACTACCCCGACGCCTACGCCCTATGAAACACAGTCTCATCTATTGGGTCCCTTATCTCTCTTGTGGCAGTAATTATATTCCTATTTATTCTTTGAGAAGCCTTTGCCGCCAAACGAGAAGTCTCTTCAGTAGAGCTAACTATAACAAACGTAGAATGGCTCCACGGCTGCCCTCCACCATACCACACATTTGAAGAGCCAGCATTCGTGCAAGTTCAATCAAATTAACGAGAAAGGGAGGAATTGAACCCCCATATACTGGTTTCAAGCCAGTCACATAACCACTCTGTCACTTTCTTCTAAAGACATTAGTAAAATGCAAATTACACCACCTTGTCAAGGTGAAATTGCAGGTTAAATCCCTGCATGTCTTAAGCCTTTGGCTTAATGGCACATCCCACACAACTAGGATTCCAAGACGCGGCATCACCCGTTATAGAAGAGCTTCTTCACTTCCACGACCACGCACTAATAATTGTATTTTTAATTAGCACCCTGGTACTCTATATTATTGTTGCAATGGTTTCAACAAAACTTACCAACAAATATATCTTAGATTCCCAAGAAATCGAGATTGTATGAACCATCCTGCCAGCTGTAATTCTAGTCTTGATTGCGCTACCATCCCTCCGAATTTTATATCTTATAGACGAGATTAACGACCCCCATTTAACCATTAAAGCCATAGGCCATCAATGATACTGAAGCTATGAATATACAGACTACGAAGACCTAGGTTTTGACTCCTATATAATTCCCACCCAAGATCTCTCACCTGGCCACTTCCGACTTCTAGAAACGGACCATCGAATAGTAGTTCCAATAGAGTCACCAATCCGTGTCCTCGTATCCGCTGAAGATGTACTACACTCCTGGGCCGTCCCATCCTTAGGCGTAAAAATAGATGCAGTCCCTGGGCGGCTAAACCAGACTGCCTTTATCGCCTCACGCCCAGGGGTATTTTATGGACAATGCTCTGAAATCTGCGGGGCAAATCACAGCTTTATACCTATTGTAGTTGAAGCCGTCCCTCTAGAACACTTTGAAAGCTGATCCTCATTAATACTAGAAGACGCCTCACTAGAAAGCTAATTATTGGACAAAGCGTTGGCCTTTTAAGCCAAAGTTTGGTGACTACCGACCACCTCTAGTGAAATGCCCCAGCTAAACCCCAACCCCTGATTTGCTATTCTAGTGTTTTCATGAATTATTTTCCTCACCATTATTCCCACCAAAATTCTAAGTCATACATCACCAAATGAACCAGCCCCAATAAGTGAAGAAAAACACAAAACTGAACCTTGAGATTGACCATGATAATGAGCTTTTTTGACCAATTCGCAAGCCCCTCTTTCCTAGGGGTCCCCCTTATTGCCATTGCAATCGCATTACCATGAGTCCTATTTCCTACTCCTCCTTCTCGATGATTAAATAACCGTCTTATTACTCTTCAAACATGATTTATTAACCGATTTACTAACCAGCTTCTACTGCCCCTGAACGTAGGAGGACATAAATGAGCCTTGCTATTTGCCTCTCTGATAGTATTCCTTATTACAATTAATATGTTAGGTCTTCTCCCTTATACCTTCACCCCTACTACGCAACTATCATTAAATATAGGACTTGCGGTGCCACTTTGACTCGCCACAGTAATTATTGGCATACGAAATCAACCAACAGTTGCTCTCGGCCACCTTCTGCCAGAAGGAACGCCTATTCCTCTAATTCCGGTATTAATTATTATCGAAACAATTAGCCTATTTATTCGACCATTAGCGCTGGGGGTTCGACTTACAGCCAACTTAACTGCAGGCCACTTACTAATTCAACTCATTGCCACAGCCGTATTTGTTTTATTACCAATAATGCCAACAGTAGCAATTTTAACTGGTGCCGTTCTTTTCCTCCTAACACTCTTAGAAGTTGCAGTAGCAATAATTCAAGCCTATGTATTTGTATTACTCCTAAGTCTCTACCTGCAAGAAAACGTCTAATGGCACACCAAGCACATGCATATCACATGGTTGATCCTAGCCCATGACCACTAACCGGAGCCGTCGGTGCTTTACTAATAACATCCGGCCTAGCAATCTGGTTTCACTTCCACTCAGTCACACTAATAACCCTCGGACTAATCCTGCTCCTTCTCACGATATTTCAATGATGACGTGACATTATTCGAGAAGGGACCTTCCAGGGACACCACACGCCCCCCGTCCAAAAGGGACTACGCTACGGAATAATTTTATTTATTACCTCTGAAGTATTTTTCTTCCTTGGGTTCTTCTGAGCCTTTTATCACTCAAGCCTAGCCCCAACACCCGAGCTAGGGGGATGCTGACCCCCCACAGGAATTACCACATTAGACCCCTTCGAAGTGCCTCTCCTAAATACGGCCGTTCTACTAGCATCAGGCGTGACAGTTACATGAGCCCACCATAGCATTATAGAAGGTGAACGAAAGCAGACCATTCAGTCCCTCACTCTTACCATCCTATTGGGCCTATATTTTACTGCCCTACAGGCCATAGAATATTATGAAGCGCCTTTTACAATCGCAGACGGAGTCTACGGCTCTACATTCTTTGTTGCTACAGGATTCCATGGGCTACACGTAATTATTGGATCAACCTTCCTGGCCGTCTGCCTTCTCCGCCAGATTCAATACCACTTTACATCTGAACATCACTTCGGCTTCGAGGCCGCTGCCTGATATTGACATTTTGTTGACGTAGTCTGACTATTCCTTTACGTATCCATCTATTGATGAGGCTCATATCTTTCTAGTATCAAAGTTAGTACAAGTGACTTCCAATCATTTAGTCTTGGTTAAACCCCAAGGAAAGATAATGAATTTAATTACAACTATTCTTGTTATTACAATAACCTTATCATTAGTCCTAGCAGTCGTATCCTTCTGGCTGCCACAAATAAACCCAGACGCGGAAAAGCTCTCCCCCTACGAGTGCGGATTTGATCCCCTGGGATCTGCCCGCCTGCCCTTCTCCTTACGATTTTTTTTGGTGGCTATTTTATTTCTCTTGTTTGATTTAGAGATTGCCCTTCTTCTTCCCCTTCCCTGAGGGGACCAGCTCCACAACCCCACAGGGACATTCTTTTGAGCAACCACAGTTTTAATCTTACTAACTCTAGGACTAATTTATGAATGAACTCAAGGCGGCCTAGAATGGGCAGAATAGGGAGTTAGTCCAAAACAAGACCTCTGATTTCGGCTCAGAAAATTGTGGTTTAAGTCCATAACCCCCTTATGACACCAGTACATTTTAGCTTTAGTTCAGCATTTATTCTAGGACTAATAGGACTAGCATTTCACCGCACCCACTTACTCTCCGCACTTTTATGCTTGGAAGGAATAATATTATCCCTATTTATTGCACTGGCCCTCTGAACCCTGCAGTTTGAATCAACAAGCTTCTCTACCGCCCCTATATTACTACTGGCCTTCTCCGCCTGTGAAGCAAGTACAGGTCTTGCACTCCTAGTAGCTACGGCCCGCACCCATGGAACTGATCGACTACAAAACCTTAACCTTCTACAATGCTAAAAGTACTCATCCCAACAATTATATTATTTCCAACAATTTGACTAGCCTCCCCTAAATGGCTATGGACAACTACCATTGCACATAGTCTCTCAATTGCCCTTATTAGTCTTACATGATTGAAATGGACCTCAGAAGCTGGATGGACTGCATCCAACACATATCTGGCCACAGATCCGCTCTCAACCCCCCTTTTAGTATTAACATGCTGGCTCCTCCCATTAATAATTCTAGCCAGTCAAAACCACATTAACCCTGAGCCAATTAACCGCCAGCGCCTGTATATTACATTACTTGCCTCATTGCAAACCTTTCTGATTATAGCATTCGGCGCCACAGAAATCATTATATTTTATATCATATTTGAGGCCACACTTATTCCAACCCTAATTATTATTACCCGCTGGGGAAATCAAACTGAACGCCTTAACGCCGGAACTTATTTTCTTTTTTATACACTAGCGGGCTCCCTCCCACTTCTAGTTGCATTACTCCTCCTTCAGCAATCTACAGGCACCCTATCCATGTTAATTATTCAGTACTCTCAACCCCTGCTACAAGACTCCTGAGGCCACAAAATCTGATGGGCTGGCTGCTTAATTGCATTCCTAGTAAAAATACCCCTGTATGGAGTACACCTCTGGCTCCCGAAAGCCCACGTAGAAGCCCCCGTTGCCGGATCAATAGTACTGGCAGCAGTACTCCTAAAACTCGGAGGATATGGCATAATACGAATAATAATTATACTAGACCCCCTATCAAAGCAATTAGTGTACCCATTTATTATTTTGGCACTATGAGGAATTATCATAACGGGCTCCATCTGCTTGCGACAAACAGACCTTAAGTCGCTAATCGCCTACTCATCCGTAAGCCATATAGGCCTTGTAGCAGGAGGCATTCTTATTCAAACCCCATGGGGGTTCTCGGGAGCAATTATCCTAATAATTGCCCACGGCCTGGTATCCTCAATACTATTCTGCTTGGCCAATACAGCCTACGAACGAACTCACAGCCGGACCATGATTCTTGCCCGCGGACTTCAAATAATTTTTCCCCTCACAGCAGTCTGGTGATTTATTGCTAACCTTGCTAACCTAGCATTACCCCCTCTCCCAAACTTAATAGGAGAGCTCATAATTATTACAACCCTATTTAACTGATCCCCTTGAACCATTGCACTTACAGGGGCAGGAACACTAATTACCGCAGGCTACTCTCTATACATGTTCTTAATATCTCAACGGGGCCCAACACCCAGCCATATCATGAAGCTCCCCCCATTCCACACCCGGGAACATCTATTAATAGCCCTTCACCTAATTCCAGTAATTCTCCTCGTGGCAAAGCCAGAACTCATATGAGGCTGATGCTATTAGTAAGTATAGTTTAACTAAAATATTAGATTGTGATTCTAAAGACAGGGGTTGAAATCCCCTTACTCACCAAGGAAGGACAGAAATCAATAAGTACTGCTAATCCTTATGCACCGCGGTTAAAATCCGCGGCTTCCTCACGCTTCTGAAGGATAACAGCTCATCCATTGGTCTTAGGAACCAAAAACTCTTGGTGCAAGTCCAAGTGGAAGCTATGAATACAACCACCTTAATTATATCATCCTCGCTTGTTTTAGTGCTTACGATCCTTATCCTCCCGCTGTTAATAACGCTAAGCCCAAAGCCTAAAAACCCAGAATGGGCAAGCACGCATGTTAAAACTGCCGTCAGCACTGCATTCTTTGTTAGCCTCCTGCCACTCGTACTTTTTTTGGACCAAGGAATGGAAAGCATCACCACAAGCTGACACTGAATAAATACACACGTATTTGATACAAATATTAGCTTCAAGTTTGACCAATATTCCCTTATTTTTACCCCTATTGCCCTCTATGTCACTTGATCAATTCTAGAATTTGCACTGTGATATATGCACTCTGACCCTAACATGAATCGGTTCTTCAAATATCTCCTGCTATTCTTAGTGGCAATAATTATTCTCGTCACAGCTAATAACATATTTCAGCTATTTATTGGCTGAGAAGGAGTTGGGATTATATCATTTCTACTGATTGGCTGGTGATACGGACGAGCGGACGCTAATACAGCGGCCCTTCAGGCCGTAATTTACAACCGGGTAGGAGACATTGGACTAATCTTAAGCATGGCCTGGTTTGCAATAAACCTAAACTCCTGAGAAATTCAACAGATCTTCTTCTTATCAGAAGACCTTGATATAACAATTCCCCTAGTAGGACTAATCCTCGCAGCAACAGGAAAATCGGCCCAATTTGGCCTACACCCCTGACTCCCTTCTGCCATGGAGGGCCCTACGCCAGTATCTGCCCTACTTCACTCTAGCACCATGGTTGTTGCCGGAATTTTCTTATTAATCCGACTTCACCCCCTAATAGAAAACAACCAGCTAGCACTAACAATTTGCCTCTGCCTAGGGGCCCTAACCACACTATTTACAGCCACCTGTGCCCTTACCCAAAACGACATCAAGAAAATTGTGGCTTTCTCAACATCCAGCCAGCTGGGCCTAATGATAGTTACCATCGGGCTAAATCAACCACAACTGGCATTCCTCCACATCTGCACCCACGCCTTCTTTAAGGCCATACTATTCCTATGCTCTGGATCAATTATCCATAGCTTAAATGACGAGCAAGACATCCGAAAGATAGGAGGTCTTCATAATCTCATGCCCGCCACCTCAACCTACCTCACAATTGGCAGCCTAGCACTAACCGGCACTCCGTTCCTCGCCGGATTTTATTCAAAAGATGCCATCATCGAGGCCCTAAACACCTCATATCTTAACGCCTGAGCCCTCACTCTTACACTAATTGCCACATCATTCACTGCTGTCTACAGCTTCCGAGTCGTGTTCTTCGTAACCATGGGATCCCCACGATTCCTCCCATTGTCCCCTATTAATGAAAATAATTCACTAGTAATTAACCCGATTAAACGACTTGCCTGGGGAAGTATTATTGCAGGACTTGTTATTACCTCCAACTTCCTCCCCTCAAAAACACCCATCATAACAATACCCACCCCCCTTAAAATGGCAGCTCTCATGGTAACTATCGCTGGACTCTTAACAGCCATGGAGCTTACAGCTGCAACTAACAAGCAGATTAAAATTACCCCTATAATTTCCCTACATAACTTTTCCAACATGCTAGGCTATTTCCCGATGCTAATCCACCGGCTTCCCCCAAAACTTAACCTGGCCCTAGGACAATCAATTGCCACTAAACTTGACCAAACGTGATTAGAGGTTTCAGGGCCAAAAGGACTAGCACTCACTCAAATAATATTATCAAAAATTACAAGTGACATTCAGCGAGGAATAATTAAAACGTACTTAACCATTTTTTTATTAACCCTGTCTCTAGCCATCCTCCTCACCATTGTTTAAACAGCCCGAAGAGTACCACGGCTTAGCCCCCGAGTGAGCTCCAGCACTACTAATAACGTTAACAGTAAAACTCAGGCACAAATAACTAGTATTCCCCCACCAAAAGAGTATATAACGGCCACACCACTAACATCTCCTCGCAGCATAGAGAACTCCTTCAAACCATCAATGATAACCCAAGAACCCTCGTATCAACCTCCTCAAAACATCCCCCCCGCTAAGATCACCCCTAATAAATAGATCAATACATACCCAGCTACGGACCGACTCCCCCAAGCTTCCGGAAAAGGCTCGGCAGCTAAAGCTGCTGAATAAGCAAACACTACGAGCATTCCCCCCAAGTAAATTAAAAACAGGACCAAAGACAAGAAAGACCCCCCACACCCAACCAAAACCCCGCACCCAACCCCCGCTGCTACTACTAGACCCAAAGCAGCAAAATAAGGCGTGGGATTAGAAGCAACAGCGATTAACCCCACAATTAGAGCCACCAATAACAAAAACATAAAATAGGTCATAATTCCTACTCGGAGTTTAACCGAGACCAGTGACTTGAAGAACCACCGTTGTAATTCAACTACAAGAACAATAATGGCAAGCCTACGAAAAACCCACCCTCTAATAAAGATTGCCAATGACGCATTGGTTGATCTACCAACACCATCTAATATTTCCGTGTGATGAAACTTCGGCTCCCTCCTAGGGCTATGTTTAATTACACAGATTTTAACCGGCCTATTCTTAGCCATGCACTATACCTCAGATATCTCAACCGCATTCTCGTCAGTAACCCATATTTGCCGAGATGTAAATTATGGCTGACTTATTCGAAGTCTTCACGCCAACGGAGCATCATTTTTTTTCATTTGTATTTATATACACGTTGCCCGAGGCCTATACTATGGATCCTACCTTTATAAAGAGACCTGAAACATTGGAGTTGTCCTCCTCCTTCTGGTCATAATAACCGCCTTCGTCGGCTATGTTCTTCCCTGAGGACAAATATCTTTTTGAGGTGCCACGGTAATTACAAACCTTTTATCAGCAGTCCCATATATAGGAGATACCCTCGTTCAATGAATTTGGGGGGGCTTCTCGGTAGACAACGCAACACTCACCCGATTCTTCGCCTTCCACTTCCTACTCCCATTTGCCATTGCCGGCGCAACGGTCGTCCACCTACTATTCTTGCACGAAACCGGCTCGAACAATCCAGCCGGATTAAACTCCGACGCAGATAAAATTTCCTTCCACCCATACTTTTCATACAAGGACCTTCTTGGATTTGTACTTATGTTACTAGCTCTTACATCATTAGCCCTATTCTCTCCTAACCTATTAGGGGACCCAGACAATTTCACGCCCGCAAACCCCCTAGTTACCCCGCCACATATTAAGCCAGAGTGATACTTCCTATTTGCCTACGCCATTTTACGATCTATTCCTAATAAACTGGGGGGAGTTCTTGCATTACTATTTTCTATTCTAGTATTACTACTAGTTCCCATTCTACATACCTCGAAACAACGAGGACTAACATTCCGCCCCATTACCCAATTTTTATTCTGAACCTTAGTGGCAGACATAGCCATCTTGACATGAATCGGTGGCATGCCAGTAGAATACCCCTATGTTATTATTGGCCAGGTCGCATCCGTCCTATACTTTGCACTTTTCCTAGTTCTTATTCCACTAGCCGGCTGATTGGAAAATAAGGCACTGAAATGAGCCTGCCCTAGTAGCTTAGCATAAAAGCATCGGTCTTGTAATCCGAAGATCGGAGGTTAAAATCCCCCCTAGCGCCCAGAAGAGAGAGATTTTAACTCCCACCCCTGGCTCCCAAAGCCAGAATTCTAAATTAAACTATCTTCTGATAGTAACCTATATGGTTTTAATACATATTATGTATATATTACATATGTAATAGTACATATATGTATTATCACCATTCAATTATTTTAACCCCAAAGCAAGTACTAACGTTTAAGACGTTCATAAAGCAAGTTTTTAAGACTCAGAAATAAATTATTATAACACCGAGAAATAGATTTATCTACCTAAGAATGGACCTCAGATTTTTACTCTGAAATACTCAGCTACGATTTACTAAGACCATATTAATGTAGTAAGAGACCACCAACTGGAATAAATTAATGCATACTATTAATGATAGAACCAGGGACACAAACAGTAGGTGTGGTATAACTGAACTATTCCTTGCATTTGGCTTCTATCTCAGGCGCATGGCTGCGATTTCCATCCTCGGAAAATCTTACTGGCATCCGGTTACTTGTGTAGTACATACTCCTCATTACCCCACATGCCGGGCGTTCTTTTATATGCATAGGTTCTTTTTTGGTTTCCTTTCACTTTGCATATCAGAGTGCAAGCTTCCAACAAATATTAGGGTAGTGTACTTTCCTTGGTATAGTTAAAGTAGGTTAATTATTAAAAGACATAACTTAAGAATAACATATTAATAACTCAAGTGCATAACATATATATCCTTTCTTCAGTTTACCCCTATATATATGCCCCTCTTTTTGGCTTTTGGGCGACAAACCCCCTTACCCCCTACGCTCAGCAAATCCTGTTATCCTTGTCAAACCCCGAAACCAAGGAAGGTTCGAGAACGTGCAGTCTAGCAAGTTGAGATATGGGCTAACTATCCGCATTATATATATATACATGCATCTCGCGTTAACTTATAACGCAAAATTTACCCTTCGCATTAGCCTAAAACCCCCTATAATAATTTAAGGGTAATTTCTCAATGCTAAAAAATCCAACATTTTTTAAC